AGAACTATGATATATAAATAAATATGATAAATGAAGGAAAATCTACTGAAATAGTAGACTACAAAGAATTAGGAGATGGATTGTATCCATATCCGGACATTATTATATATATACCAAAAATGTATATAGAAAAAATATATACCAATAATATATATAGAAAGCAAAGTGGTCCTTTTCTTGTTCTTGCTTTGTTCTGCAGAGATTTAACCACTCTAAGTTTTGTTCATAATTAGGAGTTCTTACCACATAAGAATCGTTCACACTTGGAAAAAAGGGAAAAGAATCCAAATCAATATTCTTTGATTTAAAAAAAACAGTTTTAGTCGTGTAAAAAATCAAACAAATAGAGAAAAGCCAGCTATCGGAGTCGAACCGATGACCATCGCATTACAAATGCGATGCTCTAACCTCTGAGCTAAGCGGGCTCACATAACAGAAATTGTACATGCATAGGAATTTAATAAACTAATGGAATCTTGGTTATTAACTTTTTATTCTTTTTTTTTTCGATATTAATATTAATTAATTCATATTAATTTAATTATGAATAACGAAAAAAAAAAGAATCGATCCTTCAAGTATTCAAAATTGCACGAGAAAAAATGAGAGTAAGAGAAGTATATATAATAAATGTGTTCTATATACGTCTATATTGAATTGCGGATAGAGAAATGATAGAATCCTTTCTGATTAGACTAAATAAAGGTCTCTGCTAGAGATGAAAGAAGATAGACAAGAAAAAAAAGGCTTTTTATAGGAATCACTATCTAATGACTTCAACAGTTCGAGTAGAATACAAATGAAAAAGGGGGATAATAATAAGATCTTAATCTCAAAGCAAAAAAGGGGATATGGCGAAATTGGTAGACGCTACGGACTTAATTGGATTGAGCCTTGGTATGGAAACTTACTAAGTGATAACTTTCAAATTCAGAGAAACCCTGGAATTAAAAATGGGCAATCCTGAGCCAAATCCTGTTTTCCGAAAACAAAAAAAGTTTCAAAAAGACAGAAAAAAAAGGAAGGATAGGTGCAGAGACTCAATGGAAGCTGTTCTAATAAATGAGGTTGACTGCGTTGCATTAGTAAAGTAAACCTTCTGTCAAAACCCCAGAAAGGATAAAGAAAGTAAAGTATAACCATATATACATAGTACTAAAATACTATCTCAAATGATTAATAGGGCCGTGAATCCATAATCCATATTCATATTTTTTTTTATCTTTAATTTCTTTTTTATCTTTCTATATTTTATATAAAAAAAAAAGAATTGACTTGATTCCAAATTGAGGAAAGGATTGAATATTAATTCATCAAACCATTCACTTCATAGTCTGATAGATAACTGACTAATCGGACGAGAATAAAGATAGAGTCCCATTCTACCTGTCAATATCGACAACAAGGCAATTTATAGTAAGAGGAAAATCCGTCGACTTTAGAAATCGTGAGGGTTCAAGTCCCTCTATCCCCAAAAAAGGACGGCTCGGCTCCTTAATTATTTTTATCCCATTCTCTCTTTTAGTTAACGGTTCAAATTTCGTTATCTTTCTCATTCATTCCATTCTTTGACAAACATATTTGGGCTGTATTTTTTTTTTTACAAATCTATAGATATCATACACCTACAAATGCCCATCTTTGAGCAAAACAAGAAATTTCAATTCATTGGAAATTGGAATGATTAACAATCCAAATCATTAGTCGAATTGAAATTTACGAAGTTCTTTTTTTTTAAGATACAAAAAATTTCAGGTCTGGATAAGCCTTTAGAATATTTTTTCGTCTTTTTAAAATTGACTTGTTTATGTTTAATTCACATAGGCCAAAATTTTTTACTAAAATTTAGTAAAATGAGTAAGACGACGTGACTAAAATGGTTGGGTAAAACGGTCAGGATAGCTCAGTTGGTAGAGCAGAGGACTGAAAATCCTCGTGTCACCAGTTCAAATCTGGTTCCTGGCACATGATTAATTTGTGTATTAAGTTATCCATTCTACAATTTAATGAAATTTCGATCTGATATAGATCAACATAGATATTCAGTAATGGTATGGACCATACATAATATATACTTAACTTATCCATCTAGATATATAGCCTTTCTAGATCTAGATGAATAAAGAGTTTTTATTATAAAAGTTTATGTTATAAAAAAACTATGTAAAAAAAATTCGATTATCTTTACTCGTCTTTTTTATTTTCATTTTATTTGTTCATAATCATAATGTGTCTCCTCTCGGTCAAAAAGAATGTTAATACTTCATTTAATACTTCATATTTCATATAGATTCGAAAGATTAAACTAAAATTAGTTAGTTAAAAAACCGAAAAGTCTAGTCTATAGGAGTTGACGAGTGAAAATTTCCAAGATTCATCTTAGATAGAGTATAAATAGAATCCGATCCTCTTTCAGTTCTTTGTGTTTATTTTCTTTCATCTTCGATTTCTTCATTCCCTTTTTTTTTTTTATGTTATGTGACTTTTTATTGCTCATCTA